TTTTAAAAGGGGACAGACTATGCCTTTTTTTTATTTCTTTTTTCTTTCCTGCCTGCTGAATAAAAAAAGAGTAGGATATAGCGCTCTACCATATCTATACAAATAAAATAGTCTATTTATTTATCTGGACTGCTAAGTGCGGAGACGGGAATCGAACCCGTGACCTCAAGGTTATGAGCCTCGTGAGCTACCAAACTGCTCTACTCCGCTCTGTAGGGCCAAAAACTGGTGGACGAAAAAGATTGAATACAAGTCTCTACCATGTCTAGACAAATAGAATAGTCTTTTTATACAGAATGGAGCGGGTAGCGGGAATCGAACCCGCATCGTTAGCTTGGAAGGCTAGGGGTTATAGTCGACGTTGGTTGATTATTTTTAACGTCTCTAATTCAAAACCGAACATGAAATTTTGATTTCATTCGGCTCCTTTATGGCTATTCTCACCACTTAACATCTATGTCAGCTTTTCCGTTTGAATGGAACCAAAGCTCTCCGCTTTCTAGATGATCCCTATAGAATAGGAGATAGAAATTCTCCTAAATATCTATCTAATCTACTTACTTCGTTCCCTAGTTTCATTCAAGAGATCCTGAGGAAAAGAGCTGGGTTTCCACCGAGCTGAAACAATATCCTGATGGTTCTAGTAAACCAAAACTATCGTTTTTTAGCTATTGGGCTTCCATTTCTTTTTTAAATAAAAGAAGATTTAGTTACGATTGGAAATAAACTTTTTTGTATCTTCATCCATAGATCCTTTACTCATATTTATTCAATTGGAATACTTAATCCAATGCAAAATTATGCTTCGCGACTCTGTACTTATAATCAAATCTGTATTTTGCATGCAAATGTAATTAGTCTTTGGATACTAATCGCGAGAATGTATATTCTTCCTCAATATGCTATTGAGAGGAAAAGGATTAAACCCTTTATAAGAACTAAAGTTTTCATCGGAATATGAATATAAAAACTTAAGGATGTCTTAAGTATATCATTTCAAATTCAGTTATTAATAGAACGAATCACACTTTTACCACTAAACTATACCCGCTACATGTAGATTATGATACCAACGCTACCCTTTGTCAAGGGTAGCCATTCGAGGAATTCCACCTACGGAGAAAAGTGAGCAGTTGCTACTTCAATCGCGGGCCTTTACTTTAGGATTTAGATGGCCTCCCTCTAGTCTGTAAAAGAAATCTCTTATTACCATCCCACTAGGGTATGAACCAAATGTATGCATTTCGATTAGGATCGTATTCTTGGTATTCTATAGTTTGATTATTCCTACAATGTACACTAAGAGATATAGGAGACAGTAGAGTCCCCATCAATCCCTTTCTTTCTTTTTTGGGAGAATAATTTTTATACTCTGCAGTATAAATTCGACTGCCCACTTTTTAGAATAAAATTGTTGATAAAACTCCAATAACAGACAGATAAGAAGTATACCGCTGAAAATTAATACCCAGCCATATGGGTATATGCAGAGTGCAAATTCCTTTATACCCCCCATTAGAATTAGGGGAAATAAAACATAAATGGAGAAATTTCTCATCATAAGATCAGCCAATAGAAAAAAAAGTCCCTAATTCTGCAGAACATTCTGAGCACGGGAAAATTGCCCCTTTGGCCTTTTTGAACCTCACCGCGAAAAAACTTCTATATCTCAATATAGAAAATAAAATCTATAGATATATATCTATATATATATATATTATGTTAATTAATATATACATATATTATGTACATTATGCAGTAGACCTATAATGGGAAAGGAAAGTGGCTAATTTTTGAATAAAAAGCCCTTTTAACTCAGTGGTAGAGTAATGCCATGGTAAGGCATAAGTCATCGGTTCAAACCCGATAAAGGGCTTTTCCACTAGTGGTAGAGTAATGTCACGGCAAGACAGAAGTCATCGGTTCAAATCCGATAGAGTACTTTTCTACTAAATTCATTCACTTTTTTCTTTTTTTTTTCTTGAATTTTATTATTTCATTTAGTGGTAGATGCCCACTTTTTTGGCCTGAATACTAAACGAAGCACAGAGTTTAAATTGCAAAAAAGAAATAAAATTGGACTCTTTTTCCTGTTAGAGCAATCAAATCAATATCTGTACTGAACTAATCTAGAATCCTTTTTATTAATTTATTCTTATTCTATATGATCCGTGAATTAACCCAACCATCAACTAAAAAAAAATCCTATGAAAGCATAACAGAAAAGTAGGAAAGTTGATCTATTTATACTCTTCGAGTATATTGACAATTCCAAAAAACTGCTCATACTATCATTATAGTATAATAACGAGTGGTTCCATATAGGACTATCGTCTAGTGATGCCCCCATCGTCTAGTGGTTCAGGACATCTCTCTTTCAAGGAGGCAGCGGGGATTCGACTTCCCCTGGGGGTAGGGAGTATTATAAAAAGAGGTTAATCTATAGATTATCAAAAACCCTAGAATAAATTCTTCCTGGGTCGATGCCCGAGCGGTTAATGGGGACGGACTGTAAATTCGTTGACGATATGTCTACGCTGGTTCAAATCCAGCTCGGCCCAAAAATCTAGGGCTTCGTGAATATGAACTAAATCCATTTTTCTTCCATAAAAAAATATATCTGATCCATAGAAATAAAGGAAAAAGAGAAAAGAAAGGGAAAATATATTTCTAAGCCATATCTCTCTGATTTTTTTCTTAACAAAGAAAAGAGTTTTTCTTATTGAAAGGTGGATTATCATTTATTTTTAGGGATAAAAAATCGCGACATACTAGTTATGCGACTCTCACTATACCCACATAGGATATGATATGTGGGTATGTAGTATATAATTCATCTATTTCTTAGAGTACGACAGACGAATCTTCTTAATGGTTCTATTTAAGAATAGGTATGCCATACACCCCGCAGGGATTGTAGTTCAATTGGTTAGAGCACCGCCCTGTCAAGGCGGAAGCTGCGGGTTCGAGCCCCGTCAGTCCCGAACTAGGGTTCAATGAATGGAAAAATTCATCTTTCCCTTTTTCATTAAAAATTTCCCTGAAAAAAGGGGCAGAAGGCAATATCAAATATCTATGGGGAACCCTTATTGATAAGGAAAGACCTACATATCATACATGGATTAGTATAATTTAGGATATTACTCTATTTTTATGATATGATGATACCATCCTCATCTTAACTTCCTATTCGACTCTTATGGAATAGAGTTCCGGTAAAATACCGGAATCCATACACAAATTGTATTCATTTATTGTTAGAGAATGAATATAATTAGTTCCTTTTTGAGGGTTATTATAAACCACACCACTTCCATTGTGTAGTTCCAACTTTGTTTGTGTATATTCAATGAATTCTTGGAAAGAATCTACCTCATTCTCAGGCCATTTGCCGACCCCTTTTTTTATGAATCCGCTCTCATCTTTAGACTCCAAAAAGCAGATATTGATAGTAACCTAAAAAAAACTAAGCAAACGCTCTTTTTCCTAAATTAAAATAAAATATTGGATCTTTTTTATTTAAGATCCTCTTTTCTCCATCTCATTTCTACTTCTACTGCTTATTTGGATCTCTATGTAACCCATAGAAAGTCGGTCATATAATACATACATACATAATTGTATGTATAACTATAAGAAAAAGGAAGGGAAATTGGATAAGAAAGATTCTTGGCTATACATATATATAGAAAAGCAAAAGTAGAAAAGGATGAAAAATAGAGGGGTTCAGAATCCAATCAAAAAATCTATTTTGGTCTTAGTATGGATAAGGGATCTTCCTATGTTATATTATTCCACTATCAACCATGAATTGATTTGATAGATCCTATATTCATAATATTGAATTGATTTAGTATTATCAGAATGCAAGTCCTCCCCTTGAATTTACAGGATACCCCCTTTCCCTCTCCATGGGATTACATCCCGAGTTATTGTGAAAAAAATAAAATAAAGAGGTTATGGAAGTAAATATTCTCGCATTTATTGCTACTGCATTGTTCATTCTAGTTCCTACTGCCTTTTTACTTATTATTTATGTAAAAACTGCCAGCCAAAATGATTAATTGGAATTCCAATTAATCATTGAAGAAATGAAAAAGGGATTAAACAAAATAAAAATCCAAGTCTTAAATGAAAGGATCTGGTTGGAATCATAAAGTGTGGTAGAAAGAACTACATATAGTTTTTTCTACGACACTTTAGATTCTTTCTATTATATTATCTTGAATCTACATAGAATAGATTAGTAGATTGAAATAGTAATCTAATTCAACTTCTTTTTTCACTGCATCCACTTAATTTCAAGCAAGTCAAAATAAAAAAAATCGAAGACAATTCTTCATTGAAAGAATCCATGGAGAGGGAGAAAAATAATACGAGAATAGACTATAGTAAAAAAAAAGTAAATAAAAGGAAAAAACCTGTGAATCTTTCATACTTAAAAATGACGCGAGATGCTTCACGCAAGATCCTTCAAAAAAAATAACAAAAAAATTTCTAAGAATAAGAAAAGAGTCTAAATGGAAAACGTGCGATATGTTGTGAATAGCTTCGTGTAAGAAAGTCTAATTTTCTTATGTAAAGAGCTTTATTTTGACTCATCACTTCTAATCGAAATTCTTAATTACTATAATAGTTCTTTCTATTCTATTTCTTTCTATTATAGTAGAATGGAACATAGTAGAATAGAACGACTGACTCTTTCTTATTCTTAAAAGAGTTTTTTACAAGAGTGAAAGAAAACTAAAGAAAGAGAGAAAAAATAAAGTTTGAAAAAATGATTAATGCAAAACGATCAATTAAAGAAAAGAGTTGATACTACAATTGGACTACTCAATCAATTAGTAGTATCCCTAGAGTCCACTTCTCCCCCATACTACTAGCGAAAGAGAAAATGTAAAGACTACCATTAAAGCAGCCCAAGCGAGACTTACTATATCCATGTAAATTATGTCTCCTATTTATATGAAGGAATTATTCTACTATTGATCAATAATCATAGTGGAATTAAGGGCACAGAGTCAAAATTCTGCCCTAAGACTATAGATGAATCAGTTAAAGGAATTTACTCCTAACAAATTTGTATATTATTTTTGGTAGAGTTGGAGAGTATTAAGTATAAATCTAATACATATCCCTTTTAAAAAGGAGTGGGGGAATGTCCTAACTAGAAGACGCGGGAATAGAGAGATTTTTTCTTCCTTTTGTTACTTTTTTTTTTTATAAGCAAAGGACGTCAGAATATACCATAAAATTAGGATAGATAAATATTTATTGGATACCTACCTTACCCATACCTTACCCATGTTTATTTTTGAGCTAAACCCTACTGCCCCACTTTCTATCTTTTTATGAAAGAGTGAGGAGACCTTATCCACAACTCTGAAATTGATTTTTGATCAGCCTATTTACTCTAATTCTCGACAGAATCTGTAGCCTTTCTTTACTTTAGTGTATGTAGTAAGATGTACTAAAAAAAATGTATGATAATTAGGAAGTCTTGATATTTCTTCGCAAAGTCCCTTCTTCAATCTTAGATTTTTAAAAGAAAACCCTTTAGGGCCCTTTGGTGGATACGAAGGTTTCTGACACCTTAGCCTCATAGTTTTAAATTCTCGAATCGAATTAATAAAAGAATAAGGAAAGGCTACCTCATCTCTGTTAGTAGCTAACGGGCCACTGCCGCCAAAACAAACCCTAGTTTGAGGATAGAACTATGGTATGGATTCCAAAAATCCAGTATCGGCAGACCTAGTTACTCTCTTGCCCCAACTTATGGGGTAAGTATTTGATTGATCAGGCGGCACCCAGATTTGAACTGGGGATAAAGGATTTGCAGTCCCCTGCCTTACCACTTGGCCATGCCGCCAAAAAATCCGATCTAAAATCTAGAAGTATTCATCCATATTTTCTTACTAAAACCCCTTTGCTTTTATCTTGAATGTAATTCTACTTACTTTTTCCAATCGTTTTCAAAAAATCTATTTCTGCTTTTTTGCATCCTGTTTTGCTTATTTTCCTCGATGGATTCTATGTTAAACATTGTTTAGAAAACTCCCCTTTTCTTTCTATTCTATTGAGATGACAAAGGAGCAAAAAAGGATTTCCATGCAAAATTCAGAACAAATTGGAACCATTAACTAGAACTAGAATTTTTTTTAACTATAATTTTTTTTGAATTGCAGTAGTAAACGACTCTTAAATCGGTATTCTCTCCTCCCATTCCTTTTAATGACATAATAAAATAGAATAAAAGTTTCCCGAATTGTATATAGGTAAACTCCTGGTCCGAACAGCATTATTATCTATGGATCCCCCTTATGTACATATCCCTATGGGGAATCATGCTTTTATTTTTCATTGCATTAAATATTAGGTGGATAACTAGATTAGCAAGTACTTAAAAAAAAGTAAGTACTTTATTTTGGGATTCTACAACGAAATCCTTTCTTTTTCAGTAATTCTACTGCTACAAATACTAGAAAACAAAAAAGAACCTTCAAATTCTTTTTGAAAATAAAACTAAGCGTACTATTCTAAATTCTAAATCGAACTAAAGTCAAACTTTCTAGTGCTTATAAATTTGATGGCTTTATTTCTTTCATAGAAAGGAGCTAAAACGAGAAATCTTTCCTATCCAATCCGATTAGAATATCATAAACTTTAAGTTTAAGTGGCAGAATTTTTTCTAGGAGTTTTTTATCAATTCATTTTAATTCTATTTCTACCCCTGCAAAATTGGAACTTTCGTAAAAATTATCTCTATTCATATGTATGAAATACATATATGAAATACGTATGTGGAGTTCCCTAGAATTTCATGTGATTCAGTAAACAGAATATAGATTCCATGATTCCTAGATTGATCCGTAGGGATTAATAAAGAGTGAGCTGATAATGGAATTTTTTTTTGATAAATAGGAAACTTAAGATTAAAATGCTCCGGAATGGGAATGAGGGAATGTCCACAATACCCGGATTTAGTCAGATCCAATTCGAGGGATTTTGTAGGTTCATTAATCAAGGCTTGGCAGAAGAACTTGAGAAGTTTCCAACAATTAAAGATCCAGATCACGAAATTGCATTTCAATTATTTGCGAAAGGATATCAATTGCTCGAACCCTCAATAAAAGAAAGGGATGCTGTGTATGAATCACTCACTTATTCTTCTGAATTATATGTATCTGCGAGATTAATTTTTGGTTTCGATGTGCAAAAGCAAACCATTTCTATTGGAAACATTCCTATAATGAATTCCTTAGGAACCTTTATAATAAATGGAATATATCGAATTGTGATCAATCAAATATTGCTAAGTCCTGGTATTTACTACCGCTCGGAATTAGACCATAAGGGAATTTCTATATACACCGGGACTATAATATCAGATTGGGGAGGAAGATCGGAATTAGCAATTGATAAAAAAGAAAGGATATGGGCTCGCGTGAGTAGAAAACAAAAGATATCTATTTTAGTTCTATCATCAGCTATGGGTTCGAATCTAAGAGAAATTTTAGATAATGTTTCCTACCCCGAAATTTTCTTGTCTTTCCCGAATGCTAAGGAGAAAAAGAGAATTGACTCAAAAGAAAAAGCTATTTTGGAGTTTTATCAACAATTTGCTTGTGTAGGCGGGGACCTGGTATTTTCGGAGTCCTTATGTGAGGAATTACAAAAGAAATTTTTTCAACAAAAATGTGAATTAGGAAGAGTTGGTCGACGAAATATGAATCGGAGACTGAATCTTGATATACCTCAGAACAATACATTCTTGTTACCACGAGATGTATTGGCCGCTACGGATCATTTGATTGGAATGAAATTTGGAACGGGTATACTTGACGATGACGATATGAATCACTTGAAAAATAAACGTATTCGTTCGGTTGCGGATCTGTTACAAGATCAATTCGGACTGGCTCTTGGCCGTTTACAACATGCAATTCAAAAAACTATCCGTAGAGTATTCATACGTCAATCGAAACCGACTCCACAAACTTTAGTAACTCCAACTTCAACTTCGATTTTATTAATAACTACTTATGAGACCTTTTTTGGCACATACCCCTTATCTCAAGTTTTTGACCAAACCAATCCATTGACACAAACGGTTCATGGGCGAAAAGTGAGTTGTTTGGGTCCTGGAGGATTGACGGGGAGAACTGCAAGTTTTCGGAGCCGAGATATTCATCCGAGTCACTATGGGCGTATTTGTCCAATTGACACGTCCGAAGGAATCAATGTTGGACTTACTGGATCTTTAGCTATTCATGCGAGAATTGATCACTGGTGGGGATCTATAGAGAGTCCGTTTTATGAAATATCTGAGAAAGCAAAAGAAAAAAAAGAGAGACAGGTGGTTTATTTATCACCAAATAGAGATGAATATTATATGATAGCAGCAGGAAATTCTTTGTCCTTGAATCAAGGTATTCAGGAAGAACAGGTTGTTCCAGCGAGATACCGTCAAGAATTTCTTACTATTGCATGGGAACAGATTCATGTTAGAAGTATTTTTCCTTTCCAATATTTTTCTATTGGAGGCTCTCTCATTCCTTTTATTGAGCATAATGATGCGAATCGGGCTTTAATGAGTTCTAATATGCAGCGCCAAGCAGTTCCACTTTCTCGGTCCGAGAAGTGCATTGTTGGAACGGGATTGGAACGCCAAACAGCTCTAGATTCGAGGGTTTCTATTATAGCCGAATGTGAGGGAAAGATCATTTCTAGTGATAGTCACAAGATCCTTTTATCAAGTAGTGGGAAGACTATAAGTATTCCTTTAGTTGCTCATCAGCGCTCTAACAAAAACACTTGTATGCACCAAAAACCTCGGGTTCCGGAGGGTAAATCCATTAAAAAAGGGCAAATTTTAGCGGAGGGAGCAGCTACAGTTGGTGGGGAACTCGCTTTAGGAAAAAACGTTTTAGTAGCTTATATGCCGTGGGAGGGTTACAATTTTGAAGACGCAGTACTAATTAGCGAACGTTTGGTATATGAGGATATTTATACTTCTTTTCACATCCGAAAATATGAAATTCAGACGGATACGACAAGCCAAGGCTCCGCTGAAAAAATTACTAAAGAAATACCACATCTAGAAGAACATTTACTCCGCAATTTGGACAGAAATGGAGTTGTGAGGTTGGGATCCTGGGTAGAAACTGGCGATATTTTAGTAGGTAAATTAACGCCTCAGATAGCTAGCGAATCCTCGTATATCGCGGAAGCTGGATTATTACGGGCCATTTTTGGTCTTGAGGTATCCACTTCAAAAGAAACTTCTCTCAAACTACCTATAGGTGGAAGAGGGCGCATTATCGATGTGAAATGGATCCAGAGGGATCCCCTCGACATAATGGTTCGTGTATATATTTTACAGAAACGTGAAATCAAAGTTGGGGATAAAGTAGCAGGAAGACACGGGAATAAGGGGATCATTTCCAAAATTTTGCCTAGGCAAGATATGCCCTATTTGCAAGATGGAACACCTGTTGATATGGTCTTCAATCCCCTAGGAGTACCCTCACGAATGAATGTGGGACAAATATTTGAAAGCTCGCTTGGATTAGCAGGGGATCTGCTAAAGAAACATTATAGAATAGCACCCTTTGATGAGAGATATGAGCAAGAGGCTTCAAGAAAACTTGTGTTTTCGGAACTATATGAAGCCAGTAAACAAACAAAAAATCCATGGGTATTTGAACCCGAATACCCGGGAAAAAGCAGAATATTTGATGGAAGAACAGGAGACCCCTTTGAACAACCTGTTCTAATAGGAAAGTCCTATATTTTAAAATTAATTCATCAAGTTGATGAGAAAATCCATGGACGTTCTACCGGGCCCTACTCACTTGTTACCCAACAACCTGTTAGAGGGAGAGCCAAGCAAGGGGGACAACGAGTAGGAGAAATGGAAGTTTGGGCTTTAGAAGGATTTGGTGTTGCTCATATTTTACAAGAGATACTTACTTATAAATCTGATCATCTTATAGCTCGCCAAGAAATACTTAATGCTACGATCTGGGGAAAAAGAGTGGCTAATCACGAGGATCCTCCAGAATCTTTTCGAGTGCTCGTTCGAGAACTACGATCTTTGGCTCTAGAACTGAACCATTTCCTTGTATCTGAGAAGAACTTTCAGATTAATAGGGAGGATGTTTGATCGGAATAAATATAAATTCTTTTCTTATTTCTATTTTATGATTGACCAATATAAACATAAACAACTTCAAATTGGACTCGTTTCCCCTCAACAAATAAAGGCTTGGGCTAACAAAATCCTACCTAATGGGGAAGTCGTTGGCGAAGTCACAAGGCCCTCCACTTTTCATTATAAAACCGATAAACCAGAAAAAGATGGATTGTTTTGCGAAAGAATCTTTGGGCCCATAAAAAGCGGAATTTGTGCTTGCGGAAATTCTCGAGCGAGCGTAGCTGAAAACGAAGACGAAAGATTTTGTCAAAAATGCGGGGTAGAATTTGTTGATTCTCGGATACGAAGATATCAAATGGGATACATCAAACTGGCATGCCCAGTGACTCATGTGTGGTATTTGAAAGGTCTTCCTAGTTATATCGCGAATCTTTTAGATAAACCCCTTAAGAAATTGGAGGGCCTAGTATACGGCGATTTCTCTTTTGCTAGGCCCAGCGCTAAAAAACCTACTTTCTTACGATTACGAGGTTTATTCGAAGATGAAATTTCATCCTGTAACCACAACATTTCTCCCTTTTTTTCTACTCCTGGCTTTGCAACATTTCGAAATCGGGAAATTGCGACAGGAGCAGGTGCTATTAGAGAACAATTAGCGGATTTGGATTTGCGAATTATTATAGAGAATTCCTTGGTTGAATGGAAGGAATTAGAAGACGAGGGGTATAGTGGAGATGAATGGGAAGATAGAAAAAGACGAATAAGAAAAGTTTTTTTAATTAGACGAATGCAATTGGCGAAACATTTTATTCAAACAAATGTAGAACCAGAATGGATGGTTTTGTGCTTATTACCGGTTCTTCCTCCCGAATTGAGACCCATTGTTTATAGGTCTGGGGATAAAGTAGTTACTTCGGATATTAATGAACTTTATAAGAGAGTTATCCGTCGGAACAACAACCTTGCCTATCTATTAAAAAGAAGTGAATTAGCGCCAGCAGATTTAGTAATGTGCCAGGAAAAATTGGTACAAGAAGCCGTGGATACACTTCTTGATAGTGGGTCCCGCGGGCAACCAACGAGGGATGGTCGCAATAAAGTATACAAGTCACTTTCAGATGTAATTGAGGGCAAAGAGGGGAGGTTTCGTGAGACTCTGCTTGGGAAACGGGTCGATTACTCGGGGCGTTCTGTCATTGTTGTGGGTCCTTCGCTTTCATTACATCAATGTGGATTACCTCTAGAGATAGCAATAAAGCTTTTTCAGCTATTTGTAATTCGAGATTTAATCACGAAACGTGCTACTTCTAATGTCAGGATTGCTAAAAGGAAAATTTGGGAAAAGGAACCCATTGTATGGGAAATACTTCAAGAAGTTATGCGGGGGCATCCTGTACTGTTGAACAGAGCACCTACTCTGCATAGATTAGGCATACAGGCCTTCCAACCCACTTTAGTAGAGGGGCGTACTATTTGTTTACATCCATTAGTGTGTAAGGGTTTCAATGCGGACTTTGACGGGGATCAAATGGCTGTTCATCTACCTTTATCCTTGGAAGCTCAAGCGGAAGCCCGTTTACTTATGTTTTCTCATATGAATCTCCTGTCTCCCGCTATTGGAGATCCTATTTGCGTGCCAACCCAAGACATGCTTATCGGACTTTATGTATTAACGATTGGAAACCGTCGAGGTATTTGTGCAAATAGATATAATAATTGCGGAAACTATCCAAATAAAAAACTCAACTACAATAATAATAATTATAAGTATACGAAAGATAAAGAACCCCATTTTTCTAGTTCCTATGATGCACTGGGAGCTTATAGACAGAAACGAATCGGTTTAAACAGTCCATTGTGGCTCCGATGGAAACTAGATCAACGCGTCATTGGGTCAAGAGAAGTTCCGATTGAAGTTCAATATGAATCTTTTGGGACTTATCATGAGATTTATGCCCACTATCTAATAGTCGGAAATAGAAAAAAAGAAACCCGTTCTATATACATTCGAACCACTCTTGGTCATATTTATTTTTATAGAGAAATAGAGGAAGCCATACAAGGATTTAGTCGGGCCTATTCATACACTATCTAAACAAGGAAGTTAGATTCGGCGATGCCCCTTTCGGGGGGCATTCCGATTTTGCTAGTACCATCTTTTTTGTCGCGCAAATTAAGATTGAGATTGAGGAAAGGGAGTAAATTAAGTTTTCGAATCACTGACTCAGGCCTATTGTCGAATCCTACTCAGCAATTGTCGAATCCTACTCAGCCAAAAAAGGGGGTACTTATGTATGGCGGAACGGGCCAACCTGGTCTTTCATAATAAAGAGATAGACGGAACTGCTATGAAACGACTTATTAGCAGATTAATAGATCATTTCGGAATGGGATATACATCCCATATACTGGATCAAATAAAGGCTCTGGGCTTCCATCAAGCCACTACTACATCAATTTCTTTAGGAATCGAGGATCTTTTAACAATACCCTCTAAAGGATGGTTAGTCCAAGACGCGGAACAACAGAGTTTTCTTTTGGAGAAACACTATTATTATGGGGCTGTACACGCAGTAGAAAAATTACGCCAATCCGTTGAAATATGGTATGCTACAAGTGAATATTTGAAACAAGAAATGAATTCGAATTTTCGGATAACGGATCCGTCTAATCCAGTCTATCTAATGTCTTTTTCAGGAGCCAGAGGAAATGCATCTCAGGTACACCAATTAGTAGGGATGAGAGGGTTAATGGCGGATCCTCAAGGACAAATGATTGATTTACCTATTCAAAGCAATTTACGTGAGGGACTTTCTTTGACAGAATATATAATTTCCTGCTACGGAGCCCGCAAAGGGGTTGTAGATACTGCTGTACGAACAGCGGATGCTGGATATCTTACACGCAGACTTGTGGAAGTAGTTCAACATATTATTGTGCGTAGAAGAGATTGTGGTACTATCCGAGGTATTTCTGTGAGTCCTCAAAATGGGATGACAGAAAAACTTTTTGTCCAAACACTAATTGGTCGTGTATTAGCAGACGATATATATATTGGTTCACGATGCATTGCTGCTCGAAATCAAGATATTGGAATTGGATTAGTCAATCGATTCATAACTGCCTTTCGAGCACAACCGTTTCGAGCACAACCAATATATATTAGAACCCCTTTTACTTGTCGGAGCACATCTTGGATTTGTCAATTATGTTATGGGCGGAGTCCCACTCATGGTGATCTGGTCGAATTGGGGGAAGCTGTAGGTATTATTGCGGGTCAATCAATCGGGGAGCCAGGGACTCAACTAACATTAAGAACTTTTCATACCGGTGGAGTATTCACAGGGGGTACTGCCGACCTTGTACGATCCCCCTCGAATGGAAAAATCCAATTCAATGAGAATTTGGTTCACCCCACACGTACCCGTCATGGGCAGCCGGCTTTTCTATGCTATATAGACTTGCGTGTAACTATTCAGAGTCAGGATATTCTACATAGTGTGAATATTCCGTTAAAAAGCTTGATTCTAGTACAAAATGACCAATATGTAGAATCCGAACAAGTAATTGCGGAGATTCGTGCCGGAACGTCCACTTTGCATTTTAAAGAAAAGGTACAAAAGCATATTTATTCCGAATCAGACGGGGAAATGCACTGGAGTACTGATGTTTACCATGCGCCCGAATATCAATATGGTAATCTTCGTCGATTACCAAAAACAAGCCATTTATGGATATTGTCAGTAAGTATGGGCAGATCCAGTATAGCATCCTTTTCGCTGCACAAGGATCAAGATCAAATGAATACGTATTCTTTTTCTCTTGACGGAAGATATATCTTTGACCTCTCAATGGCTAATGATCATGTAAGTCATAGACTGTTGGATACTTTTGGTAAAAAAGATAAGGAAATTCTTGATTATTTAACGCCAGATCGAATCGTGTCCAACAATCATTGGAATTTTGTCTATCCTTCTATTCTTCAAGATAATTCGGATTTGTTGGCAAAAAAACGAAGAAATAGGTTCGTCATTCCATTACAATATCATCAAGAACAAGAAAAAGAGCTAATATCCTGTTTGGGGATTTCGATTGAAATCCCCTTTATGGGTGTTTTACGTAGAAATACTATTTTTGCTTATTTTGACGATCCACGATACAGAAAAGATAAAAGGGTTTCAGGAATTGTTAAATTTAGATATAGGACCCTAGAGGAAGAATATAGGACCCTAGAGGAAGGGTATAGGACTCTAGAAGAAGACTCAGAGGACAAATATGAGAGCCTAGAGAATGAATATAGGACCCGAGAGGACGAATATGAAACCCTAGAAGACGAATATAGCACTCTAGAGGACGAATATGAAACCCTAGAAGATGAATATGGGATCCTAGAGGCCAAATATAGGACTCTAGAGAAAGATTCAGAATCAGAAGAAGAATCTGGGAACCCAGAGAACGAATATAAAAGTCGAGAGGACGAATATGGAACTCTAGAGGAAGACTCAGAAGAAGAATATGGGAGCCGTGAAGATGGCTCAGAGAACGAATACGGGGCTTTAGAAGAAGACTCAGAGGAAGACTCAGAGGACGAATATGGGAGCCCAGAGGAAGATTCGATCTTAAAAAAAGAGGGTTTTATTGAGCATCGAGGAACAAAAGAATTTAGTCTAAAATACCAAAAAGAAGTAGATCGGTTTTTTTTCATTCTTCAAGAACTGCATATCTTGCCAAGATCCTCATCGCTAAAGGTACTTGACAATAGTATTATTGGAGTGGATACACAACTCACAAAAAATACAAGAAGTCGACTAGGTGGATTGGTCCGAGTGAAGAGAAAAAAAAGCCATACGGAACTAAAAATCTTTTCCGGAGATATTCATTTTCCTGAAGAGGCGGATAAGATATCCGGTGCCAGTTTGATACCACCAGAAAGAGAAAAAAAAGATTATAAGGACTCAAAAAAAAGAAAAAATTGGGTTTATGTTCAACGGAAAAAAATTCTCAAAAGCAAGGAAAAGTATTTTGTTTCGGTTCGACCTGCAACCGCATATGAAATGGACGAAGGGAGAAATTTAGCAAGACTTTTCCCGCAAAATCTCCTGCAAGAAGAGGATAATCTCCAACTTCGACTTGTCAATTTTATTTCTCATGAAAATAGCAAGTTAACTCAAAGAATTTATCACACGAATAGTCAATTCGTTCGAACTTGCTTGGTAGTGAATTGGGAACAAGAAGAAAAAGAGGGGGCTCGTGCTTCCCTTGTTGAGTTAAGAACAAATGATCTGATTCGCGATTTCCTAAGAATTGAGTTAGTCAAGTTCACTATTTCATATACAAGAAGAAGGTATGATAGGACAAGTGCAGGACCGATTCCCAATAATAGGTTAGATCGCAACAATACCAATTCCTTTTATTCCAAGGCGAAGATTAAATCACTTAGCCAACATCAAGAAGCTATTGGCACCTTGTTGAATCGAAATAAAGACTACCCATCTTTGATGATTTTGTCGGCATCCAACTGTTCTCGAATTGGTTTATTCAAGAATTCAAAATATCCCAATGCGGTAAAAGAATCGAATCCTAGAATTCCTATTCGAGATATTTTTGGGCTCTTAGGGGCTATTGTACCTAATATATCGAATTATTCTTCATCTTACTATTTATTAACGCATAATCAGATCTTGTTAAAAAAATACTTGTTCCTTGACAATTTGAAACAAACCTTCCAAGTACTTCAAGGGCTTAAATACTCTTTAATAGATGAAAATAAAAGGATGTCGAATTTCGACAGTAACATCATGTTGAATCCACTCCATTTGAATTGGCACTTTCTCAATCATGACTCATGGGAGGAGACATTGGCAATAATTCAGCTTGGACAATTTATTTGCGAAAATGTATGTCTATTTAAATCGCACATAAAAAAATCTGGTCAAATTTACATTGTTAATATGGACTCCTTTGTTATAAGAGCAGCTAAGCCTTATTTGTCCACTATAGGAGCAACTGTTCATGGTCATTATGGAAAAACCCTTTACAAAGGAGATAGGTTAGTTACCTTTATATATGAAAAATCGAGATCTAGTGATATAACGCAAGGTCTTCCAAAAGTAGAACAAATATTCGAAGCACGTTCAATTGATTCACTATCGCCGAATCTCGAAAGGAGAATTGAGGATTGGAATGAGCGTATACCAAGAATTCTTGGGGTTCCCTGGGGATTCTTGATTGGAGCTGAGCTAACAATCGCCCAAAGTCGTATCTCTTTGGTTAATAAGATCCAAAAGGTTTATCGATCCCAAGGGGTACAGATCCATAATAGACATATAGAGATTATTATACGCCAAGTAACATCAAAAGTACGGGTTTCCGAAGATGGAATGTCTAATGTTTTTTTACCCGGGGAATTAATAGGACTATTGCGAGCGGAACGAGCAGGGCGTGCTTTGGATGAATCGATCTATTATCAGGCAATCTTATTGGGAATAACAAGGGCTTCCCTGAATACCCAAAGTTTCATATCTGAAGCAAGTTTTCAAGAAACTGCTCGAGTTTTAGCAAAAGCTGCCCTACGGGGTCGTATTGATTGGTTGAAAGGCCTGAAAGAAAACGTAGTTCTGGGGGGAATTATACCTGTTGGTACCGGATTCCAAAAATTTGTCCATCGTTCCTCACAAGACAAGAACCTTTATTTTGAAATTCAAAAAAAAAATCTATTCACGTCGGAAATGAGAGATATGTTGTTTCTCCATACAGAATTAGTTTCTTCTGATTCTGACGTAACAAACAATTTCTATGAAACATCAGAACCCCCATTTACTCCCATTTATACGATTTAAGGATACATAAAGCAGATTTTTTTTTAGTTTAATTTAAACTATATTTTTGACCTTAGAATGCTAACAGGTCTGATTTTAGATTTTGTATTTTCATATTTTACTAAATAAAAGATAAAAGAAGTCAGTTAATTCATTAAGGCTATGTTTATATCATGTATCAATGGCCAATTCTGAGTAGAAGGTTCCATCGGAACAATTATTATTTATTTCAAGATATTTCGGCTCTTTCTTAATCTTCAAAAAGAAAAAAATTCCGTAATGGTAAGACGAAAAAAAGAAAAAAAAAGGGAAGTGTGGAAAAAATGACAAGAAGATATTGGAACATCAATTTGAAAGAGATGATAGAAGCAGGAGTTCATTTTGGTCATGGTATTAAGAAATGGAATCCTAAAATGGCCCCTTACATCTCGGCAAAGCGTAAAGGTACTCATATTACAAATCTCGCTAGAACGGCTCGTTTTTTATCAGAAGCTTGTGATTTAGTTTTTGATGCAGCAAGTCAGGGAAAAAGCTTCTTAATTGTTGGTACCAAAAAAAGAACAGCGGATTTAGTAGCATCAGCTGCAATAAGGTCTCGTTGTCATTATGTTAATAAAAAGTGGTTCAGTGGTATGTTAACGAATTGGTCGATTACCAAAACTAGACTTTCTCAATTTAGAGACTTAAGAGCGGAAGAAAAGATGGGAAAATTCCACGATCTTCCAAAAAGAGATGTGGCAATCTTAAAGAGAAAATTATCCACCTTGCAAAGATATCTCGGCGGGATTAAATATATGACGAGGTTGCCTGACATTGTGATCGTCCTTGATCAGCAAAAAGAGTATATAGCTCTTCGGGAATGTGCCATTTTGGGTATTCCTACTATTTCTTTAGTGGATACAAATTGTGACCCAGATCTCGCGAATATATCGATTCCTGCCAACGATGACACTATGACTTCAATTCGATTGATTCTTAACAAATTAGTATTTGCAATTTGTGAGGGCCGTTCTCTCTATATAAGAAATCGTTGATTAAGATTAAGAAGAATAGTTAATTCTTAAGCAACTAAGTAGATTTATGGGATCAGTTACTATTCTTTTTTGTTTTGCATAGATAAAAGAAGGGGAATATTGATATATATTAGAGGGTATTGATATATATTATCATTTGATGTGATTTCTTGGTATCCTAAATATAAAATTATAAGATTAATACTGCAGCTAAGTTGAGAAAGAGATGGTTGAATCAAAAGAATTCCTTTTTTGAAGTTCAATTTTTATCAGAGGACAATATGAATATTACACCATGTTCCATTAAAACACTCAAGGGGTTGTATGATATATCAGGTGTAGAAGTAGGCCAACACTTCTATTGGCAAATAGGAGGTTTCCAAATTCATGCCCAAGTACTCATCACTTCTTGGGTCGTAATTACTATCTTGCTAGGTTCAGTTATCATAGCTGTTCGGAATCCACAAACCATCCCAACCGACGGTCAGAATTTCTTCGAATATGTCCTTGAGTTTATTCGAGATTTAAGCAAAACTCAGATTGGAGAAGAATATAGTCCCTGGGTTCCCTTTATTGGAACTATGTTCCTTTTTATTTTTGTTTCGAATTGGTCGGGTGCTCTTTTACCTTGGAAAATTATAGAGTTACCCCACGGGGAATTAGCAGCGCCCACGAATGATATAAATACTACTGTTGCTTTAGCTTTACTCACATCAGCGGCATATTTTTATGCGGGTCTTAGCAAAAAAGGATTGAGTTATTTCGAGAAATATATTAAACCAACCCCAATCCTTTTACCAATTAACATCCTAGAAGATTTCACAAAACCATTATCGCTTAGTTTTCGACTTTTCGGAAATATATTGGCGGATGAATTAGTCGTTGTTGTTCTTGTTTCTTTAGTCCCCTTAGTAGTCCCTATACCGGTCATGTTTCTTGGATTATTTACAAGCGGTATTCAAGCTCTTATTTTTGCAACGTTAGCCGCAGCCTATATAGGTGAATCCATGGAAGGTCATCATTGAATTGACTCATTTCAATAGAACTTACAAGTGAAAAGTAATAATTTCTTGGTTGATTGTATCCTTAACCATTTCTTTTTTTTTTTTGACACGAGGAACTCACCATGAATCCAATAATTGCTGCTGCTTCCGTTATTGCTGCTGGATTGGCCGTAGGGCTTGCTTCTATTGGGCCTGGAGTTGGTCAAGGTACTGCTGCAGGACAAGCTGTAGAAGGTATTGCGAGACAGCCAGAAGCAGAAGGGAAAATACGAGGTACTTTATTGCTTAGTCTAGCTTTTATGGAAGCTTTAACAATTTATGGACTGGTTGTGGCACTAGCGCTCTTATTTGCGAACCCTTTTGTTTAATCCTAAAAAAGAAAATGAGTCCTTTAGATTAGATACTTTTTTCTTTTTTTAGTAAATTGGTATTTGCTTCTGTAATTCCAAGTATATCAATACTTTTATTTATTATATTATTCCAGGAATTTTTTATTTATCGGGACAGACAATACCACGGGAAGGGTTGATTTGAGCATGATCAATTTAGGTAGAAGATATGCTCGCCCTCTTCCTTCCCGTCCTTAGTTTCGGATAGTGGAAAGTCTTTTTCCTTTTATTTTAGGAATTTTGGGAACATTTTAACAAAGGAGATCTTTCACAAGTCAAACGCGACCTAAGACTTAATCTAAAAGAAATTATTAGATTGAATCTATTTGCATTAAAAAAATTGCATTAAAAAAACCAATAAAAAAGGGGCGAGCGAAGTAAGTGATCGAAAAACTTTCTTCTTTGTTCGTCCTATCTATAAGAGGAGAGCATATGAAAAATGTAACCAATTCTTTTGTTTTTTTAGCTCACTGGCCATTCGCTGGGAGTTTCGGGCTTAATACCGATATTTTAGCAACAAATCTAATAAATCTAACTGTAGTGGTTGGCGTATTGATTTTTTTTGGAAAGGGAGTGTGTGCGAGTTGTCTATTTCAAGAATAGATTGGATCTATCCGGCT